GTCGGCTCTCTGTAAAATACTCATTTGGACGAGGGCTTCCAAAAACATCGTAAGCTAAACCCGTGCTGACGAATAACCAACCTGCAATGAATAGAGAAGGTATGGTAATGCTATGAATGACCCAGTATCGAATACTGGTGATAATATCAGCAAAAGAACGTTCTCCTGTGCTTCCAGACATGCCGAGCTCCACATATTCTTGTACAGTCAAAAGGGGATCGATTCCGTAAAAGATGAGATCAGTAAATCGAAATTAACTGAAATTATATCTTTGTAAGATCGTCAATATTGTACCGAGGGTGTTTTTAGAGTATACCGAATCAGTATAGCTATCCTTCTTCTCGCGCAGCAACGCAATTTCACAATCAGTATCGAAATGAAGCACTAAATAATTTGTTTCTTCTTTTCTTGTTGCTTGTCGATGTAGAATCATGTACCTACCATTCAATTCAATAGCAAATTCTTAAAATTCCTGTAATGTAATAGGGGTTCTCCCGATTATTGGCTTCGCGCTAGAAACCGAAGATTGGGTAAAATGTGAATCCGACGGGTTGGTTTATAATAATTCAGGAAGCAGATTCTCATAGTCCCAAAATTCAATTAAATTAGACGTGAAATCTAAAAATATTCCCTTTGTGTTTGTAGTTATATTTTTTGTTTGAATCTTTGTTTTTATGGAAAGAAAAAATGTAGAACCTAGTTTCGAGTGATCTGATCGTGCGATACTTTTTTCTTTTTATTCAAGATTTTATGGAAATGAACCCACTACTGAAAATCTAATTAGTTCGAATAAAATTAAAGGGCATTCCCTTTGTGTTTGTAGTTATATTTTTTGTTTGAATCTTTGTTTTTATGGAAAGAAAAAATGTAGAACCTAGTTTCGAGTGATCTGATCGTGCGATACTTTTTTCTTTTTATTCAAGATTTTATGGAAATGAACCCACTACTGAAAATCTAATTAGTTCGAATAAAATTAAAGGGCATTTTAAGGTGATTGATTCTTCAGCGATTCAAAGAACATTTCATTTTTGGAATTCTGAATATTAGTTTTTTCAACTCTTGAGTTGTCCAATGAATCCGTTGATTGGGATAGAGAGACAGATGACGAATTGATTTCTTACCGATGTCACGAGATTTTTGTTAGTATCATCTATAATGATAATAATTGATGAATCAAAAACTTTCAATTTAATTTATTCTTTCAATTGGTATTTTTACTTATCCATCCGCGTATCCTTCTAAAATAGAAACTTAGGGAAGTGCTTTATAACCATATGGATAAAAATAACGTATTTCATTTAGCCTCGTCATGCCTACTATAACTAGTTATTTAGGTTTTCTACTAGCAGTTTTAACTATAACCTCAGCTCTATTTATCGGTCTGAACAAGATACGACTTATTTGATTGAAATTAATTGAATACACAATTCAAAAAAAGAAACATTTCTGTGGTATTCCATGTATTCTAGAGTTCTTTACCTTGTCAATTGAATTTGCAATTCTTGGTCATCATTGAGATTCATGGGCAATACAGATTAATATTTTAAGGATAGATATTACCTCTCCTTTTCCTCGTTCAACTAAATTGAAATGATTGAAGTTTTTCTATTTGGAATCGTATTAGGTCTAATTCCTATTACTTTGGCTGGATTATTTGTAACCGCATATTTACAATACAGACGTGGTGATCAGTTGGATCTTTGATTAATTTACAGCTCTTTTTTTGATTCACCTCCTAGAAAGTAGGAGTTCCTATTTTTATTTCTGTTCAATTATTTCAGTGTAATTTGCGATCTAACAAACAATATCAAGAATCGAATCACGCTCTGTAGGATTTGAACCTACGACATCGGGTTTTGGAGACCCACGTTCTACCGAACTGAACTAAGAGCGCTTTATTATCAAACTAAATGCAACCCTAATATATCTTGCATACATATATTACGATATTTAATATTATGATATAGAATATCATAATATTAAATAAAAAAAAGATTGATTCTGTATATGTATGTTCAATTTTTATGGATCTCAATTGATGCCTCGTTACTGTTCAGAAGATAAGTAATAGGTAGGGATGACAGGATTTGAACCCGTGACATTTTGTACCCAAAACAAACGCGCTACCAAGCTGCGCTACATCCCTTTCAATTGGTCTACAGTGTCATTGTAGAGAATCCCTGTCTTGTTTTCCACATTTTTGATTTATTTCCCCCATTGGTATACACAAATTATCTTGCCATTTCTTCTTTTTTGTCTCATATCATAGAACATATATAAAATATAATAAAAAGACTTATATACGTATGTATGAAATAATAAATATGAAATCCGCCGTAAAAAAAATGAATATTTTTGGGGAATGTTGAGGCGGTAAGGGACATATTAAAAAAAAAAAGGGAATATCTACCGAATTGAATTGTTGTACATTTCAATTTGAATTCGGAATTCCGCGTACAATACAAGCGGTTATTAACTCTATATACATATAATCGTATGTAATACCATTACGTATTATATTACCATTATGTATTACAAATTACTATAAAATAGGAGGGTTTAAAATGCGAGATCTAAAAACATATCTCTCCGTGGCACCGGTAGTAAGTACTCTATGGTTCGGGTCTTTAGCGGGTCTATTAATAGAGATCAATCGTTTATTCCCAGATGCGTTGGTATTCCCGTTTTTTTCATTCTAGTTATTGACTTGGGAAGGGGTGAAGAAGATTAGAAAAACAATCAAATATCTGTGACTAATCCCCTTCCCCTTCTTTTCTTTTTTTTTTAGTTTTTAGACTTACAATAAGTTAGAAAAGCGAAAGAATAAAAGTGGATTCAACCTCAGTCAAATTCGGACTCGGTGCCGGGTTCAAATTGAATTATTGAATTGATAAAAGAGTGAGAACAGAAATGAAAATGTGATGGCTAGGGCAACAATATCATACAAGATACTTAAATGAAAAACTGTACTTCGATTCTCAATTTAGAAATCATTGTATTACTACTATATTTGATTGCACCGAAATCTTTCATAATTTTATTTCGAGTTACCAACTTCGCTTTTTTTCTTTCTTTTTTTCCTAATTTTGGATCGGAAAACGGAAGAGTTGCGTGAATCAAAAATCCAAGGGAGGTTCATGGCCAAGGGTAAAGATGCCCGAGTAACAGTTATTTTGGAATGTACTCGTTGTGTTCGAAACGGTGTTAATAAGGAATCAATCGGGATTTCCAGATATATTACTCAAAAGAATCGACACAATACACCTAGTCGATTGGAATTGAGAAAATTCTGTCCCCGTTGTTACAAACATACGATTCATGGGGAGATAAAGAAATAGATCGAACCGGTCGTCTGTGTGTCACCCTTTTCCAATCCAAGGAAGATGAAAAATTACATATATTAGACATATATTAATATAATTAATATAAAAAAACCAAATCCTATTTCGATCAGATCTAAAATTATTTAGAATTAAGAAATAGGATTTTCGGGATAAGGAATAAACAAACCATGGATAAATCCAAGCGACTCTTTCTTAAATCCAAACGATCTTTTCGTAGGCGTTTGCCCCCGATTCAATCGGGGGATCGAATTGATTATAGAAACATGAGTTTAATTAGTCGATTTATTAGTGAACAAGGAAAAATATTATCTAGACGGGTAAATAGATTGACCTTAAAACAGCAACGCTTAATTACTACTGCTATAAAACAAGCTCGTATTTTATCTTTGTTACCTTTTCTTAATAATGAGAAACAATTTGAAAGAAGCGAGTCGACCGCTAGAACTATTGGTCTTAGAACCAGGAATAAATAGGCTTACTCTTCAATTGAATTTAACTTCTAATCCAAACTCAACCGCGGATTGATGCTTTGTTCGAAAAATCCGAGAATCTAGATTTGATTGTCGTGTCGTAAGAAAAAAAAAGAATAGGGAAAGAAAAAGAAATCTTTTTTTATTGAACATATTTGCTAATTTTGATCACTTTATCATATTTTATCATACTAATTTCTACTCTACCTTCTCGGAGTTCATTCTCCAGAGAACTCCATTTTAAACATTCCGCTGGATTCTTTCCAATCTTCTTATTTTATGATCTCATTGGAAATAATATAAAGACAATTTCTATTTAATATAGCAATTTGGGCAAGTATTTTACGATTAAGAAGCAACTGCCTCTTGGACAGATTGTGTATGAATCTACTATAACTGTAGTATACCTTGTTATATCGAATTACTGCATTTATTCGAGCGATCCACAAATGGCGAAAATTTCTTTTTTGCCTACCTCTATCCCGATAAGCTGAAGCCAAAGCTCTTATTTTCTGTTGAGTAACAGTTCGAGTAAGTCTTGAATGAGCCCCTCGAAAGCTTGATGCAAATAAACGAATTTTTGTTCTACGTCTCCGAGCTATATATCCTCGTTTAATTCTAGTCATTGAATAAATGAAACTTTGATGAATAACTAATTGATTTCCTTTCTTTCAGTTATTCCTTTCCTAGTCTATTAATAACACAACGTATTTTTCCAATGTATAAAATGAAAATTCCAATGGCTTTTGCTACTATAACCTTCCCGACCACGATTTCTTTTTTTGTTCTAGGGATTTCACCTTAAAATACGAAATTGTATTGATACTAGGTATCAAAAAAAAACAAACATCGTAAAAAAAAAAAATAGAAATTGATAAAGAAATAGTGGGTTCCTTCGTTTCTATGGTTACCTCTTAAACGGTGAGGTCCTCTCTATACACCGGAGCTCCTTTTTTCATTTCATCAATATTATTGGTAACTTGTACAGTTCACCCTCTTTGGCTCTACCCATGAATTAGCTAGTAATCGGTCTTTCACAACGAGATCCACCTATACAGTAACGGTATTTAATTATAAAGATTAGTTGGGTAGCTGACCCTCTTAGTCCGTTCTTGGAAGAATAAGGCCATAATCTTTCTGTTAAATAGGATTTCCTCTGCTTAATGGATAAGCATTTGTTACCAATGGGGTATTCTTTCTCATCTAAAATGGAAAATTGAGTTGATTGGATTTGCACCAATAGAAACCATAAATTTGATACACAATAAAAGGATAGGATAAATCTTTTTTATTTATTTTTAGGTAATGAACGGAGCTCTTCCATTCATTCTATCCTATTCACTGGTACTGATCGCTGATACGGTAAAAATTTTGTACTTTCTTTTGTCCCGGTCCATGGTCTGAACGAGTCGCACATACACCCTAGTACATGTTCCTCGACGCTGAGGGCATCCCCGAAGGGCGGGCGATTTCGTGACATTTCTGATTGGCTGTCTTGTGTTTCTAATAAGTTGTTTAATAGTTGGCATGTTGAATTGTATACATAATGAGTTGGTTTAGATCAATCCTAACCGGATAATTATGAAGTACTTCTCTATTCTATATTAATAGTAATAATAGAAAATATTATATTAACCCCGGTAAGAAGATAAAATCTCAAATTTCGGGAAATCCCTGCTATTTTTTATTCAACCGCTACAAGATCAATAATTCCATGAGCTTGGGCTTCTGTTGCTGACATAAAAACATCCCTTTCCATGTCTTCGGACACAACCCATAAGGGTTTGCCTGTTCTTTGTACATAAACCCTCGTGATGGTTTCGCGCAGCTTCAGTAGTTCTTCCGCTTCCAGGATAAATTCTCCCGTTTGTGCCTCATAAAAAGAACTAGCAGGTTGGTGGATCATTACCCTGATGATTTAATAAATGGTTTTCTCTATCTCACATACTGAGTCAAAGATAATAAGAAAAAAGATAGGATTAACAACCGTACAGGCATCCTTTGTCCATTGCATACGGCTCCACAATGGAATTCATTTTTACCTTTCACCGAAGGAATAGAAAAAAGAGGCTCTATCAGACCCAGATCAGTAAATGATCCAATAACCACCCTTCCTTTTTTTTTAGTAATTTTTAAATACTATGATGGTTCCGTTGCTTTATTATTTCGTTTGTTATTCAGCAATCCCAAAGTTTCTTTTTTTTCAATTTTTAAATAAATATAAATCGTTCATAACAGAAATATTGTTAAGAGCCTTCCGTCGTGAAAACAAAAAAGTTTGTGACGCTGAAAGAGGACTCCGATCAATAAGATAAAATCGGAAATGCCTTTTATCTCATACTACTCTTTCGATACATAATCTAATCGTTTAGAAAAAAAACAAGAAAAAAATTCTCATATCGAATTCAAAGTGCCATGCTATTATTACTTAATATTCATATTTTATATGGCGAAGGCATAGTTTTCTTTTTTATCTCAAATAAAAAACTCATTGGCGCCAAGCGTGAGGGAATGCTAGACGTTTGGTAATTTCTCCTCCGACCAGAATAAAAGATCCCATTGAAGCGGCTAATCCCATGCATATTGTCTGTACATCTGGTCGCACAAATTGCATAGTATCATAAATAGCTACTCCGGGTATTACCCATCCACCGGGAGAGTTTATAAATAAATACAGATCTTTGGTATCATCCTCTATACTGAGATATACCATAAGACCAATAAGTTGATTCGAGATCTCGCTATCAACCTCTTGGCCTAAAAAAAGTAATCTTTCTCGATAAAGTCGGTTGATTAGGATAAAATTGTATCCCTTAAGAAACGTACGGGCACCTTTTGATGCATACGGTTCAAAAAAAAAATAGCGAAAAAAAGAATCAATGTTTAAATTCTATCCTTCTTTAGAGGACTCTTTCTAACTTCTAATGAAGGGGCTTTTTCTTCCCTTCCATTTTTCAAGAAATATGAGTTTTGGCTTTTGGCCCGCGGTCATTTATCTATACTATAAAATTTCAATAAATAAAAAACCAATTCATTAAACTTATCGAACTAACTTTTCATTGATGTATTGTTTCATCGAGATAAAATTAAAATTGTGATGTCATTTTCTTGTTCCCTAATGGTCTTCTTTAATTCTTTTAGGTTTATGCTCTACTCCGAGTAAAGATCCGTCCGATTTGGATTTGCACATATAGGACAAATACCCCAATAGCATGTCTTTTTGCTACGACTTCTTTTTTTTTATTTATTTCTGGCTTTTAACCAAATATTCAACCAACGTATTCATGAGAGTACTCGATTGATTAACAGTTTTATATCAATGCCATTTATAAATAGAATATGATACAAGTAGTAATCATAAAATAGATAGAGTCCAAATTGAGTTTTTTCTAAGCGGAGCCTGGATACTTCATTTTATTAGTCCAACCAAGCAAACCATAAATTATTCTAATTGATAATATTAATCTGGATACCCCCCCAAAAAATAGATCTAATTGCACTTCACGCTCCAAATTTTTGATAATTCAATCAATCCGTCTTGGGCGAAAGAGAGGATATCTCGATCGGGGGAGAGAACGGGTAAATACCATATGACCCAATATATCTGACAAGTCGCACTATACGTCAACCCACGATCCATCTTCCTCTCCAGGACTTCGAAACGGTACTTTTGGAACACCAATAGG